TAATTGTAGTGACAAGTCTAATTACAGTAATGTTGATCGTTTAGTCGCCGGCGGATCCATTCGGAATTTAATATCGGATGAGACTTTTTTGGTTATGGATAGTAATAGGGACGGTTATTCCATATATTTTGATATTGAAAATAAAAATTTTGAGATTGACACCGATCATTCTTTTCTAAGTGAACTAAAAAGTTCGTTTTATAGTTATCAGACTTCGAGTTATATGAATAATGCAACTAAAAGTGATGATAATCGCCACGACTGTTACATGTATGATACTAATTCTAATTATAGTTGGAATAATCACATTACTAGTTGCATTGACAGTTATCTTCGGTCTCAAATTTGTATTGATAGTTATATTTTAAGCAATAGTGACAATTACAGTGATTGTTACATTTATAGTTACATTTGTGGCGAAAGCAGAAATAGTAGTAAAAGCGGGAGTTCCAGTATCAAAACTAGCAAAGATGGTAGTGATTTAACTATAAGATCTAATAATTTAAATGTAACTCAAAAATACAGGCATTTGTGGATTCAATGTGAAAATTGTTATGGATTAAATTATAAGAAATTTTTAAAATCCAAAATGAATATTTGTGAACAGTGTGGATGTCATTTGAAAATGAGTAGTTTCGATAGAATCGAACTTTCGATTGATCCGGGTACTTGGGATCCTATGAATGAAGACATGGTCTCTCTGGATCCCATTGAATTTCATTCGGAAGAGGAACCTTATAAAGATCGTATTGATTCTTATCAAAAAAATACAGGATTAACTGAGGCTGTTCAAACAGGCACAGGTCAATTAAATGGCATTCCCGTAGCAATTGGGGTTATGGATTTTCAGTTTATGGGGGGTAGTATGGGATCCGTAGTAGGTGAAAAAATCACACGTTTGGCTGAGTATGCTACCAATAAACTTTTACCTCTTATTCTAGTGTGTGCTTCTGGAGGAGCCCGCATGCAAGAAGGAAGTTTGAGCTTAATGCAAATGGCTAAAATATCTTCCGCTTTATATGATTATCAATCAAATAAAAAGTTATTTTATGTCGCAGTTCTTACATCCCCTACCACAGGTGGGGTGACGGCTAGTTTTGGTATGTTGGGAGATATCATTATTGCTGAACCCAACGCTTACATTGCATTTGCAGGTAAAAGAGTAATTGAACAAACATTGAATAAGACAGTACCTGAGGATTCACAAGTGGCTGAATATTTATTCCATAAGGGCTTATTCGATCCAATCGTACCACGTAATCCTTTAAAGGACGTTCTGAGTGAATTATTTCGACTACATGCTTTCTTTCCTTTGGATCAAACTTATATTAAATAGAGCTGTAGAGTATAGTCTTAATTCATTTTTATTGAATTTTTTTTAATAAATACTTATAAAAAAAAATTCAATAAAAATAAAACATATACTTATATATTCCTTATTTAGGTATATACTCACTTAGGTATACTTACTATAATATTAGTATAATATATAAATAGAATTATTATATATGAATTTTGAAATATCTTTTTAACAATATAAGATTAAAATAAAAATATTAATATAAAACAATAAATAAAAATAACAGGTACAAATATTAAATCGAGGTACCCACTCAATGATAACTCTTAACAACTTTCCCTCTATTTTTGTGCCTTTAGTGGGCTTAGTATTTCCGGCAATTGCAATGGTTTCTTTATCTCTTCATGTTCAAAAAAACAAGATTTTTTAGATACTATCAGGGACAACTCTTATCCATTTTTATTTTTCAAAGCTTACTTTGATCATAATACCCCTATCTATTTAGTAGAATAGGGTATAACATGTGGCTTCTTTCGAACATAAGCTCTTATGTATGCGTAAACATGATATAAGGGTAAATGGATTATAACAATTTTCAAGTGGATCCGTAGCGAGAAGAATTTCGGAAATGTAAAGTCAATATATCTATATGTGGATATCTACAGGAAATCGTATGAAAGAGATGTTATTGTTTTAGTTTGGAGCTAAGCAATTCGATGAATTTTTCTAAAATAAAAGGTTCACATCATAGTAATGCTGGTTGATGAGAGTTATTTCGGAAACAAAAAAAGTAAAATAAAATTTATTTTTGTTATTCTTCCAATTCCAATAAAATGCAATCAGGTCTAGTGAGAGTATGAGTTGGCGATCAGAACGTATATGGATAGAACTTATAGCGGGATCTCGAAAAATAAGTAATTTCGGTTGGGCCCTCATTCTTTTTTTAGGTTCATTAGGGTTTGTATTGGTTGGAACCTCCAGTTATTTTGGTAAGAATTTTATATCTTTATTTCCGTCTCAGCAAATAAATTTTTTTCCACAGGGGATCGTGATGTCTTTCTATGGGATCGCGGGTCTCTTTATTAGCTCCTACTTGTGGTGCACAATTTTGTGGAATGTAGGTAGTGGTTATGATCGATTCGATATAAAAGAGGGCATAGTGTGTATTTTTCGTTGGGGATTTCCTGGAAAAAACCGTCGCATATTCCTGCGATTCCTTATGAAAGATATTCAGTCCATTAGAATAGAAAATAAAGAAGGTCTTTTTGCTCGTCGGGTCCTTTATATGGAAATCAGAGGCCAGGGGGCCGTTCCCTTGACGCGGACTGACGAGAATTTGACTCCACAAGAAATTGAACAAAAAGCTGCTGAATTGGCCTATTTCTTGCGCGTACCAATTGAAGTATTTTGAAAAAGTAACCGAAAACGGAATCCTTTGCAAGAGGGAAAAAACTCAAGAACCCTCTTTTTTTCTATTCTATACCATAACTTAACGTAACGGAAATTTGTCCTGAATGCCTATTCGAGACAAAGTAAACCTAGACAAAGCAACCCTAAAACGAAAATTTTTGTGTCTATCATTTTTTTTTTAGAAATATTTCATATTTTATTTAATAAAACGGCAGTTCTTTCATCTCCAAATCCAACTAATATTAATTTTGAATTTAAAGGAGCTCTTTTTTATTCTATTTCTGTATTCTTTCTATATTCAAGAACTAACCTAACCACTCTACTGCATCACAAATAAAAATTTCGAAATAGATTAATAGATTAATGGGCTCGATGACTTGGGATATAACTTATGCTTGATAGAAATATTAGTATCATATAAAGTAAAGTCGACGCATGGGGTGAGTTCATTAAAACTTCAAAAATTCACAGACAAAAAATGGCAAAAAAGAAAGTATTAATTTCCCTTCTATATCTTGCATTTATAGTGTTTTTGCCTTGGTGGATTTCTCTTTCATTTAAAAAAAGTCTGGAATCTTGGATTACTAATTGGTGGGATATGGGGCAATCCGAATTTTTTTTGAATGATATTCAAGAAAAGAGTATTCTAAAAAAATTCATAGACTTAGAGGAACTTCTTCGTTTGGAGGAAATGATAAAGGAATACCCAGAAACGCATTTACAAAAGCTTCGTGTCGAAATCTACAAAGAAACGACCCAATTGATCAAGATGCACAATGAGGATCGTATCCATACAATTTTACACTTCTCGACAAATATAATCTGTTTCGTTATTCTAAGTGGTTATTCTATTCTAGGTAATGAAGAACTTGTTATTCTTAACTCTTGGGTTCAAGAATTCCTATATAACTTAAGCGACACAATAAAAGCTTTTTCTATTCTTTTATTAACTGATTTATGTATAGGATTCCATTCGCCCCACGGTTGGGAATTAATGATTGGCTCTGTCTACAAAGATTTTGGATTTGCTCATAATGATCAAATTATATCTGGTCTTGTTTCTACTTTTCCAGTCATTTTAGATACAATTTTTAAATATTGGATCTTTCGTTATTTAAATCGTGTATCTCCTTCACTTGTGGTGATTTATCATTCAATGAATGACTGAAAAATTATCGAACGGCCCAATTATAATATTTGTTACTTTGTACATAAGCAAAACACTCAAAATTGTACCTATTCTTTCTACCCAGTAAAGGCATTTCTCCAATATTTCAGAAAAATTATTTCAGTAAATATCAAAATTATAGATAGGGAACTCTACTAGCGACCTACCTAATTTTATTGTAGAAAATTTCGGGATCAATGATTGGACCATGCAAACTAAAAAAACCTTTTCGTCGATAAAGAAAGAGATTACTCGATCCATTTCCCTATCGCTCATCATATATATAATAACTCAGGCACCCATTTCAAATGCCTATCCTGTTTTTGCACAGCAGGGTTATGAAAATCCACGAGAAGCAACGGGCCGTATTGTATGTGCCAATTGCCATTTAGCTAATAAACCCGTGGATATCGAGGTTCCACAAGCAGTACTTCCGGATACTGTATTTGAAGCAGTTGTTCGAATTCCCTATGATCTGCAAGTGAAACAAGTTCTTGCTAATGGTAAAAAAGGAGCTTTAAATGTGGGGGCTGTTCTTATTTTACCCGAGGGATTTGAACTAGCCCCGCCCGATCGTATTTCGCCCGAGATTAAAGAAAAGATAGGAAATCTGTCTTTTCAAAGTTACCGCCCTACTAAAAAAAATATTCTTGTGATAGGTCCTGTTCCTGGTCAGAAATATAGTGAAATCACCTTTCCTATTCTTTCCCCGGACCCTGCTACTAAGAAAGATGTTCACTTCTTAAAATATCCCATATACGTAGGCGGGAACAGAGGAAGGGGTCAGATTTATCCCGACGGGAGCAAGAGTAACAATAATGTTTATAATGCTACAGCAGCGGGTATAGTAAGCAAAATTATACGAAAAGAAAAAGGGGGATACGAAATAACCATAGTGGAGGCATCGGATGGGCGTCAAGTGGTTGATATTATCCCTCCAGGGCCGGAACTTCTTGTTTCTGAAGGCGAATCCATCAAACTTGATCAACCATTAACGAGTAATCCTAATATGGGCGGATTTGGTCAGGGGGATGCAGAAGTAGTACTTCAAGATCCATTACGTGTCCAAGGCCTTTTGCTCTTCTTGGCATCTGTTATTTTGGCACAAATCTTTTTGGTTCT